TGGGGAGGCTCGTTACTTCAATTGAGATAATAAAAAATCATTTCACTTTTTAGTTGGAACTTTAGGTGGTTCTCGAAAAAAGATAGCGAAAAAAATTATCCCTAGAGTCGAGACTAAAAGGAATGTATAAACCAATGCTTCCATAGATTCGATCCTGGTTTACAATTATAGCTTCCATACCTGTTTATTTTTTATTTTTCTTTTTGGGAATAATCTCGAAAAGAGCAAGAGCCTAAAAAGCGTTGATTCAAATCCACTCTCGTACTCTATGTAAAATTCCCTTCAAAAATAAAGCTGAAAGATACCAAAGCAGTTTTGTATCAGACTACCTGTCTTCTTGTAGTTGGATCCCCAAGTTTTTGGAATGCTCCAAACTCTACTTGAGCATCCAAATCTGGGTCAATACCAGCAAAAACATCTCTGAACAAGGTTCTAGCACCATGCCAAATGTGTCCGAAGAAGAAGAGCAAAGCAAACGAAGCATGCCCAAAAGTAAACCACCCCCTTGGACTGCTACGAAAAACACCATCGGATTTCAAAGTTGCACGATCTAATTCAAAAATTTCACCCAATTGAGCGCGTCTAGCATATTTTTTCACAGTAGCAGGGTCACTATAACTGACTCCATTGAGTTCGCCGCCATAGAACTCAACGGTTACACCTACTTGTTCAACACTATATTTAGATTCTGCCCTTCTAAAAGGAACATCAGCTCTAACAATTCCATCGCCGTCTACCAAAACGACTGGAAATGTTTCAAAAAAAGTAGGCATACGACGTACAAAAAGCTCACGCCCCTCTTTATCTCGAAAGATAGGGTGTCCTAACCATCCAACCGCTATTCCATCTCCGTTATCCATTGAACCTGCCCTGAATAACCCTCCTTTTGCCGGATTATTGCCGATATAATCATAAAAGGCTAATTTTTCAGGAATTTTAGACCAGGCTTCTGATAAACTTTGATTTTCTGCTAGCCCGGCGCTAATTCTTCGATATATCTCTTGTTGGAAGTACCCCTGATCCCATTGATAACGAGTGGGACCAAATAATTCGACAGGGGTAGTTGCTGAACCATACCACATAGTTCCAGCAACAACAAAAGATGCAAAAAAGACAGCCGCGATACTACTGGAGAGTACGGTTTCAATATTTCCCATACGCAATCCTTTATATAGGCGTTGTGGTGGTCGGACACTAAGATGGAATAGACCCGCTAATATTCCCAATGTACCCGCTGCAATATGATGAGAAGCTATTCCTCCCGGAACAAAAGGATCAAAACCTTCCACGCCCCATGATGGATTTACAGGTTGTACTTTTCCCGTTAGTCCATAAGGATCGGACACCCATATTCCAGGACCATACAAACCTGTTACATGAAATGCACCAAAACCAAAGCAAGCCACCCCGGATAGAAATAAATGAATTCCAAAGATCTTGGGCAAATCCAAAGAAGGTTTTCCTGTACGTTCATCACAAAATATTTCTAGATCCCAATAAACCCAATGCCAGATAGCTGCCAAAAAGCATAAGCCAGAAAATACAATATGTGCCCCTGCCACACCTTCGTAACTCCAAATCCCCGGATTTGTTACAGTCCCTCCTGTGATACTCCAACCTCCCCATGAATTGATTATTCCTAAACGAGTCATGAAGGGTATAACGAACATACCCTGTCTCCACATTGGATCGAGAACAGGGTCAGAAGGATCAAAAACTGCTAATTCATACAGAGCCATCGAGCCCGCCCAACCAGCAACCAGAGCTGTATGCATTATATGAACGGAAAGCAACCGGCCGGGATCATTCAATACAACGGTATGAACACGATACCAAGGCAAACCCATGGAAAATACCCCTTTCGCAAAGAAAAATGGACACTGCGTAACTTTATTGCATTGGAAAAGACTATACTATGACTATCCTATCAAGGGATTATTTCCTAACAAGGGAAGCGTTAGGTTAATATTTATTCTATTCTGTTCATAATAATTGAACAATTATGTTCGTAGGAACAAAGAGAAGCAGATTTATTCTATACTCGATAAGTACCAATACGCAATGGGGGGTTGATACCATTTTCAATGAGTAAACGCGTCCATCCTTATTTATCATCAAAAGAACCTATTCGTCATTATAAAGACAATAAAACCCTATTGTTACGTTTTCATATCAAAGTTAAATAGAGTATTTAATTCTTTTTTCTTTTAATCAATGCCTATTGGTGTTCCAAAAGTACCTTTCCGAATTCCTGGAGAGGAAGATGCATCTTGGGTTGACGTATAGTGCGACTTGTCAGAAATATTGGGTCATATGGGATTTCCCCGTTCTCTTCCCCGATCGAGATATCCTCTGTTTCGCCCAAGAAAGAAAAATGGAATCATCAAAAAATTGGAGCGTGAAGTGCATGCAATTAGATCCATTGTTTGTGGGGATTCATAGCACTATTATCAATTAGAATAATTTATGGTTGGCTTTGGTTGGACTAAAAAAATGAGATATCCAGGCTCCGTTTATAAAAAACCCAATTGGTAATATATCTACAATTACTGCGCGTATGAAAAAGGATTCCTCTTTGTTATTTGTAAAGATATCCTATTTGTCAAGCGAGGGAATCTCAAACTAAATACTTGGTGAAATATTTCAAATTAATTGAAAAAAGTCATAAAAAATAAATGGTGATCAGAAGATTTGTCCTATATGTGCAAATCAATATCGGGCAGATCTTTACCCGGAGTAGAGCAGAAACCTAAAAAGATGAAAGAGACCCATTCACGAACAAGAAAATACCATCGTGGTTTGGATTGAATCTTGATGAAATAATACATCAATGAGAAGTTAATTCGATTAATTTAGTGACTTTTTTCTATTCTAAGGAAGAACAAAAAAAGTCCAAAACGCGTCTTTATTGAAAAATCGAAGAAAAAGTCCTTTCGTTAGAAGTTACAAAAAACCTGCTATCAAAAAAAAGAATAGGCAAAAATAAACAGGACTGGAATCTAGACATTGATTCTTTTTTTTTTTCGCAATCTTCTTTGAACCGTATGCATCAAAAGGTGCACGTACGGTTCTTAAGGGATACAATTTGACCCTAATCAACCGACTTTATCGAGAAAGATTACTCTTTTTAGGCCAAGACATTAATAGCGAGATCTCGAATCAACTTATCGGTCTTATGGTATATCTCAGTATCGAAGATGATACTAAGGATCTGTATTTGTTTATAAACTCTCCTGGCGGATGGGTAATAGCCGGATTAGCGATTTATGATACTATGCAATTTGTGCGACCAGAAGTCCATACAGTATGCATGGGCTTAGCCGCGTCAATGGGATCCTTTCTCCTAGCTGCAGGAGAACTTACCAAACGTCTAGCATTCCCTCACGCTTGGCGCCAATGAGGTTTTTTTATTTGAGAGAAAAAAGAGAACTATGCCTTCGCCATATGAATATTAAGTAATAATAAAGTAATAATAGCATGGCACTTCGAATTCGATATGAAAAATTTTTGTATTGTCTTTTTTCCAAAAGATTCGATTATGTATCGAGAGAGTAGTATGAGATAACAGGGATTTCCGATTTTCAATTATCTATCGGAAGTCCAATCCAGCGTCACAAACTTTTTTGTTTTCACATCGAAGGGCTCTTAAACAATATTTTTGTTATAAAAAAGAGCGCGAAAAAAGATTTTTTGGATAAAAAAAAGAAACTTTGGGATTGCTCAATCAAAGATATAAAAAATAATCTATTTAAAAATAGAAAGCAACGGAGCCATCATAGTATTTTTTATAGCATTTTTGAACTCCTACGAAAGGAAGGGTGGCAATTTGATCATTTACCCATCTGGGGCTGATAAATTCTATTTTTATCTTTCTTCAATGGAGGGTAAAAGGGTCAATTTGATTCTAGAGCCGTATGCAATGCACAAAAGAGGATGCCCGTACGGTTATATAATTCTATCTTTTTTCCTATTATTCTTTATCTTTCTTTTCTGTTCGTTTCATCACACCAGATAGAAAACCCTTGTATCATCAGGGTAATGATCCATCAACCTGCTGCCTCTTTTTATGAGGCGCAAACGGGAGAATTTATCCTGGAAGCGGAAGAGCTGCTGAAAATACGCGAAACCATCACAAGGGTTTATGCACAAAGGACGGGCAAACCATTATGGGTTGTATCTGAAGACTTGGAAAGAGACGTTTTTATGTCAGCAACAGAAGCCCAAGCTTATGGAATTATTGATCTTGTAGCAGTTGAATGAAAAAAAGATGGATTTTGTGTAAATCCGTGATTTTAGATTTTATCTCCGAGTTTACTATTCTATTAAATAGAAAAAATTCATAATCATCCGGTTAGGATCAATCTAAACCAGCCCATTATGTATATGATTCAACATGCCAACTATTAAACAACTTATTAGAAATACAAGACAGCCAATTCGAAATGTCACGAAATCCCCCGCTCTTCGGGGATGTCCTCAGCGTCGAGGAACATGTACTAGGGTGTATGTGCGACTCGTTTAGATCATAAGCTGGCACAAAAAAAGAAAGAAAAACGCTTTCCAGTATGAATGATCAGTACCTATGAATAGGATAGAATAGAAGAAGGAACGCCCTTCACTATCTAAAAATAAGCAAATTGATCGCTTATATTGTGTATTAAAGTTTATGGTTTCCGTTGGTGCAAATCTAATCACCTGAATTTAAGATGATAAGCAATTCTCCATTGGTAGCAAATGGTTATCCATTAAGCGGAAGAAATCTTATTTAATTTAAATGAAAAAAAAACATAAAAACGAAGTTCCCACTCGGTCAAGAACGGACTACAAGGGTCAGCTACCCAGCTAACTTTCATAATTAAATACCGTTACTGTATAGGCGGGTCTGGTTGTGAAAGACCTATTACTGGATAATTCAGGGGTAGAGCCAAAGAGTGTGGTGTGAACCATGCAAGTTCTCAATAACATTGATTAAATGAAGTTAAAGGCTCCGGTGTATAGAGAAGACCTCACCGTTTAAGAAGTAACCATAGAAACGATGGAACCCACTATTTATTTAATCCATTTAATTTATTAATTTATATTTCTTTTTTTTATTGACTCTATTTTTTTTGACACCTAGCAAAAGAAAATTTATTATTTCTTTCGTATTTCACAATAAAATACCTACAAAAAAAGAAAAAATCGTGGTTGGGAAGGTTATAGTAGCCAAAGCCATTGGAATCTTTTTTTTATACATTGGAAAAATCCGTTTGATTATTAATAGACCAGGAAAGGGGAAAAGAATAACTGAAAGAAAGGAAATCAATTAGTTATTTATCAAAGTCTTATTTATTAAATGACCAGAATTAAACGCGGATATATAGCTCGGAGACGTAGAACAAAAATTCGTTTATTTGCATCAAGCTTTCGAGGGGCTCATTCAAGACTTACTCGAACTATTACTCAACAGAAAATAAGAGCTTTAGTTTCGTCTCATCGGGATAGGGATAAGCAAAAGAGAGATTTTCGTCGTTTGTGGATCACTCGGATAAACGCAGTAATTCGAGAAACGCGAGTATCCTATAGTTATAGTAAATTAATACATGATCTATACAAGAGACAGTTGCTTCTTAATCGTAAAATACTAGCACAAATAGCTATATCAAATAGGAATTGTCTTTATCTGATTTCCAACGAAATAAGAAGAAAAGAAGTAGATTGGAAAGAATACACCGGAAAAATTTAAACGAGGTTCCCCGGAGAATGAACTCCGGGAACGGGAAGGGATGAAGTCGAAATTACTATGAGAAAATATGTTTGTTTTTGTTAAAGTAGTCAAAACGAATGAACACGTTCAACAAAAAAAATCTTTTTTTTTCTGATTCGGCTTTTTTTTTCTTACAACACGCGATAATAAAATATGGATTCTCATATTTGTCGAACAAAATGCCAATCCGGGTTTGAGTTCGGATTGGAATTCTAATTCAAGTGAACAAAGAAAAAGCCTATTTATTTCTGATTCTAAGACTAGTAGTTCTAGCGGTCGACTCGGTTCTTTCAAATTGTTTCTCATTATTGAGAAAGGGTAACAAAGATAAAATACGAGCTTGTTTTATAGCAATAGTAATTAATCGTTGTTGTTTCAAGGTCAATCTATTTACTCGCCTAGATAATATTTTTCCTTGTTCACTAATAAATCGACTAATTAAACTCATGTTTCTATAATCAATTCGATCCCCCGATTCAATCGGGGGCAAACGCCTACGAAAAGATCGCTTGGACTTAAGAAAGGATCGCTTGGATTTATCCATGGTTTGTTTGTTTAGTTTATTTCTTATTTTCTTATTCCGAAAATCCTATTTCTGAATTGTCATTTTAACCCAAAATAGGATGATTTAAATATGAATATGTTCTATATAACGTGATTTTACCCCTGTCCTTGAAAGGCTTGGTTCGATCTATTTCTTAATTTCCCCATGAATCATATGTTTGTAACAATAGGGGCAGAATTTTCTCAATTCTAATCTATTAGGGGTATTGTGCCGGTTCTTTTGAGTAATATATCTCGAAATGCCCGTTGATGCCTTCTTAACATTAACACCATTTCGAATACAACCGGTACATTCCAAAATCACCGTTCCTCGTGCATCTTTCCTCTTGGCCATGAACCTCCTTTGGGTTTTTGATTTATTCAACTCTTCCATTTTTTTTTATTCGAAACGAAGAAAAAGGAAAGAAGGAAAAAAGAGAAGTTACTAACTTGAAATCCAATACTAAAAGATAAAAATCAATTCAATTAAAGTTAAGTAATAATAAATCAAAGTAAAGCTGTAGTAAAAAAGAAGTAAGACTATGATTTTGAAACTATAATTTCAATACCAAGCACGGTATTGCAGTTAAAGATCGTGTATTCTTATCCTAGACCCGCATTTTCTACTCTACCCCACCCCCGTTCCTCTATTAATTCATTTAATTCGAACCTGAACCCGAGTCTCGCAGACGTTGAATACACATTTATTCTTTCTCTTTCGTCCCTTATTCTAAAAATAAGAAATAAAGGGAAAAAAGAGAAAAAAGGGAGGGGGAAGGGTTAGTCACAGATATTTGATTGTATCTCTAATCTTCTTCACTCCTTCCGATGTCAATAACTAGAACGAAAAAAAGGGGAATGTCAACGCATCCGGGAAAAAACGATTAATCTCTATCAATAGACCTGCTAAAGCCCCGAACCATAGCGTACTTAGTACTGGGGCCACGGAGAGATATGTTTTTAGATCTCGCATTGAAAAACCTCCTTTTTTATTTATTGTAATACATAAAATAAAGATAATGCATATATATCAGATGCATATGTAGTTAAGGGCCACTTAGAGTTGTACACGAAATCCCTAATTCAAATTGAAATGTACAATGATCCATAAGATTTTCCTTTTCTTATTATTATATGTTAAATGAAACTAAAAAGACGAAATGGGCAGAAATCTTGTGTTTCTCACTGCAAGAACTAGGGATATGGAAAAC